TTCGGAATCCCTTGCTCTATCAAAGCGGCGGACTTCTAAATTCTCGTAGGGCCCCCCCGGAATTCCTTCCAGAGCCTGTTGAATCATTTTTATGGATTCTGTCATTTCACTAATTCGTACTAAATAACGAGCTAACGAGTCCCCTTCTTTTTGCCATTGGACTTCCCAATCGAATTCATCGTAACACTCATAATGATCAACTTTACGAAGATCCCATCGGATTCCGGAAGCTCGTAGCATTGGTCCTGATAAACCCCAATTTATTGCTTCCTCTCCGCCAATAATGCCCACTCCTTCAACTCGTTCCAAAAAAATGGGATTCCGCGTAATAAGCTTTTGATATTCAGCAACTCCCGTTAAAAAATAATCACAGAAATCTAAACATTTATCTACCCAGCCATGAGGTAGATCAGCAGCTACTCCTCCGATACGGAAATAATTATGCATCATTCGCATACCTGTGGCAGCTTCAAATAGATCATATAGCAATTCCCTCTCTCTGAAAATATAGAAGAAAGGAGTCTGTGCACCAATATCCGCCATAAAAGGTCCAAGCCATAACAAATGAGAAGCTATACGACTTAGCTCCAGCATAATTACTCTGATATAGCTGGCTCTTTTAGGTACTTGAATATTTCCCAATTGTTCTGGTGCATTTACCGTTATTGCCTCTGTGAACATAGTCGCTAAATAATCCCAACGTGTTACATAAGGCAGATATTGTATAATTGTTCGGTTTTCTGCAATTTTTTCCATCCCTCTGTGTAAATAACCCAATATAGGTTCACAGTCAATAACATCTTCACCATCTAGAGTAACGATGAGTCGAAGAACACCATGCATTGATGGGTGGTGAGGACCCATATTGACTATCATGAGGTCTTTTCTTGTACTTGTAGCCGGTACAGTCATATGTTTTCTTCCTCGATTCATTATTCGATATTCTATGAATTGCTGAAAACGAAATGAGGTTCATCAAAATTCAAGATCTAATAAACCAAATAATTCAAATGAATCCTAAAATTCACGAGTTTTTGGCTCCCGAATATCCAACTGACCAATTAATTCCTTATAACGTACTCTATTTTTTTTTGACAAATAAGCCAGCAGTCGTTGACGTTTTCCCAGAATTCTCCGTAGGCCTCTTTGAGATAAATAGTCTTTTCTGTGTAATTCCAAATGTGAAGTAAGTCTCCGTATCTTATTGGTGAAATTGAATACTTGAAATTCAACAGATCCCTTGTTTTCTTCTTGCGGAATAACTGAGTTGAATGAATTTTTGACCATAAAAAGAATTGTTCTCTTTTTTTTTCTTTTCCATAGCGATGGTTTTTACTTTTACCGATCAGGAATAACGATAATGCCAATCATTTCGATCTGGTACACACAAGAATCTGGATTTATTCATATTAAGAAATTTCATTTTTTATTGGATTTGGATCCATAAGGGATGATACATTTCTGCACCCATGAAAGAGAATGATTGGGACCTAAAGAGATTTCACCGATTTATTCCTATATCCTATTGATACGTCATTGAATCAGTATCCTATATTCAGAATGTAATGTAACACAACGGGTGTGTACATCTGTATGCCTTCATATAATATTCATATAATAGATGTGGCACGTGATATTAGATTATAGTAAATATACCATCAACTAATTATGAATCGTGGATACATATGTATCCTTAACATACTGAAACGACTTCCATTATTGGTATCAAACCAATAGCGATTCATACAAGCTAAATCTTCTACTCGATAATTGGGCCAAAGAAATAATTTGAATTTCATGAATTTATTTGTCTCAAAATGCTTGTCCTCATCCAAAAATTGGCTACAGTTCCTTACGTTGTTCCCATTCAAAAATACTGGATTTCTATTCACAACATTCCCATTCCAGGAATTGAAAGAAATGAGAATTCTCATTTCTTTACGACGTCTAGTAGATGGAATCTTTTCAGGAAAAAGCAAATCGTAATGATTTTCGTCTCCATTCCCAAGTATCTTTCCATGTTGTGCAGTGGATCTATTGAAATGATTCTGATCAACATATCTTTTTTCTCGGTATCTTCGATTGGTTTGGTGCTTACTCTTATGAACCAACGAAATACCCACAGTTTTATACATATAAAATGGGCCATCCCATTTTATAGACAGACGGAGTGGTTCAATAATAAAGATTCCTTTTTTTCTTAATTCTGTAAAAGCTAGATCTTTCTGAATCGCCATTACATCCAAACACATTTCTCCTTTTTGAATAGAAGATATAGCAATTTCATTTGGATTTATCAGTCTAAGCAGGAGACAATATATCTTGATATTATTTATTATTCTTTGATCCAAAGAATAATCCCACCTCAATTGAAAAAACAAATATCTTTTCAGGAAAAAATCTAGTTCCACTTCCTCGTTGCTCTTGGAGAGCTTTTTCTTTCTACTTCTACGTTTTTTAATGTCTGATCCTGTGTAATCCTCTTCAATATCCTTTTGTTGGTTTCGTGGATCTGATCCACGATCTTCTTGACCCAACTGTTCTTTTTCTTCGTGATTCTGATCAAGATATTCTTTTTTATTAGATGAGATACGAAAATCCTTTTTTTTATTTCCGTTGATGTTTTTATTTTCACTAATGTTTTCATTTTTAATGTTTTTATTTTCATGCAAATTTAAAAGAAGTAATTTGATTGGTATAGTCCGTGGGTTAACCTTATATGCATCAGAAAGCAGCACAAATTCTGAGAAGAACCAAGGTTCCAGATTCGATATGGGACGAGATAGCATTTCTTCATTCATTCCCATCCAATCAAAAAAGTTTTTTTTTTTATTGGAATTGGACGTGGATGGGTTGATTTCTTGATGAATCGTGAGAGAAAAAAGATCTTTCTTATCAGTTATTTGATAATTATTAGTCCCACTATCCATATCGGTCCAGGGCTCAATATTTATATTCTTTCGAAAAGAAAAACGGAGAATTCCCCAATCAAAATATTTCCTATCCGGATTTTGATCCGTATCAATAATATACCCTTTTCCTAGATAATCACTAATAGCTATACCCCCCGGTACATAAAAGGGTTCGGGTTTATGTGTTTTGTAATTATATGGAATCTCTTGGTTTCTGTTTACTTGTAACATAGATCCATAAATGGATGAGTCTTTCCCATCTTCATATATAATATATTTATGTGATAAAAGATCATATCTGGAGTGTTTTTTAAATTTTTCTTTTTGACTCGGCAATGAATCCACCGCAGAATCATTTTTTTTATCGTAATGAATTAATTGGTCTTTTTCTTTTTCATATGAATCCAATTTTTTTGAGTCTTTATTTGGAATCATACGACGTTGATTGATTCTATTTCTCCATTTTCGCGGTACTAATCTAGACCATTTAGTCTGAGATAATTTGTATTGATAATGGCCCCTTAACCAGTTTTTCCATTCATTCATTCCAGAATTCTGAGGTTTCTTATGCCTTGATTCGGAATCAAATATTCCTTGTGTCTCACAATAGTCTTTTATTCTATCCTTAAGAAAAAGATATGTTTCGTGATATTGAAGTGCAGATCCCAAGCGATACAAGTTAATAACTTGAATTTGTGATAATTTGTAAAATACATATGCTTGGGACAAAGAGAAGGAGGATAAGTCACAAGAAATCTGTAAATTATTATTACTAATATTAGTATTAGAAAGCGACTTTTTTATGCTCGAAATAAAGTGAATTGTGTTTGTATTTGTTTCATAAATTCCTTCTTGATTTGTTTCATCATTGTAAATGTATTTATCGATAATCTTTTTTGTTGATTCAAGGAAAAGTTGTGCATTGATTATGGGAATGTTAATGGTGCACAGAAAGATATCTATGTATATTATTTCAATGAAAGATTTCATTAAATAAGGCCAGTTACGTATTAATTTGGCACTTCTTATTCTTCTTATTTTTGATATCTGCCAAATATGTTTCTGTGATTCTGACCTTTTATCATCACAACCTATCTCGTTAGGACTAATATTTATATCTGGAGTTAGGAATCTTTTTTTCTTGTCTTTTGTGATCTTTTCTATTTGATTTCTGATTGTGGTTATCCTGTTAGCCAGATCCTTCATTTTTTGTTCTGTTTCTGTTAGTGAATAATTTGTCCAATCCATGGATCGAATTTGAATGGGCGATTCATGGGCAATCTTAGTACTTATGATGGAATCTTTTCCTTTTTCACTCGGTTCATGTACTTTCGTCAATCCAAATAATGAAATTGGATTTACTTTTTCAAGTTCTTTCAATATTCTTTTTATAAATAGAACTACCCATTTTGCTTTTTCTTTTGACAATTTGAGAAACCATTTTGTTCTTTCTTTGAAAACTCTTAGAACTACAAAAAATGTTCTTTTCACTTTTCGAATTCTTTTTTCGAGTTCTTTAGAAATGGGTTCAAAAAAGGAAGGTTGTTTTCGGGGAGAACCAAAAGGTAGTTCAGTTTCCATTCCCCAGATTGTTAAAAAACAAAAATTTTCTTTTTTTCCTTTTTTTTTCAGTGTCAGTGGATTTTCATGATGAGATCGTAGCTTAAGCTTAGATCTGCGCCAAGGTTTCAGACAGAAAGGAAATAGGATCTTTATCTGAATACCATCTGTTAACCAGTCTTTCGGAAATTCCGTTTCTGATAATTGAACACCATTATAGGTGCATTTAATATGCATTTCTTTATTCCACCCCTTCAAATCCTCGTACCACTCGGGGAATTGAAATAATAGCATACGGCCAATATTTTTAGCTATTATTAATGAAGGCAATACGATGTATTTTCTAAGAATCGATTGGGTTACTAACATAGAACCTCTTATTGCTTGAGCAAATATAATTGTATCCCAAATTTCTGCTATGAATATCCGTTCATCCTCCTCTTGTTTCTCCTTTTTTTGTTTCGCCTCTTTTTTTGCCTCTTTCTCCTCAGAATCAGAAGTTTTGAATTCCGATTCATTCTCCATCCA